CTTTAAAAGCTAGCGGGTAATGGTGTCAAACTCCTTGACCTATTTTTCTAACTTTCTTCCCCAAGTAAAAGCAGACGTCATAGCACTTGGAACTGCTATTCAATGACGCAATCAAGCAGGAAAAGGTTCTTCACGTCTCAGTCTACCCCTGTAGGGAATACTAGAATACGTAAGATTTTATACGATCTGTCCAGTGGTTTTAGTGGATAAAGTAGTGAGGTAGTGGGAAGTCGGGAAGTGAGGGAATACATATCCGCGATCGTACCGTCATTATTTCAATTATTGAAATTATCTATCTTATTTTTTTATTTTTTTAAATAATTTAAAGACATATTTTGAGAAAATTTAAGACATAACTGAAGATAATAATAAAAATATGTTATTATAAATTAGATTATTTAATATGACCATAGAACAGTAAGATTTAATAAAAATTTTTGATTAATAGGAGGCTTTTTACGTGAAAATAGCAGTTTATGGTAAAGGTGGGATTGGCAAATCAACAACTAGTTGTAATATTTCTATTGCCTTGGCAAGACGTGGAAAACGGGTTTTACAAATCGGATGTGATCCTAAACATGATAGTACTTTTACTCTTACAGGATTTTTAATACCAACAATTATTGATACTTTACAATTAAAAGATTATCATTATGAGGATGTTTGGCCCGAGGACGTTATTTACAAAGGTTATGGAGGCGTCGATTGTGTGGAAGCAGGGGGACCGCCTGCAGGAGCTGGCTGTGGAGGTTATGTTGTAGGAGAAACTGTAAAATTATTGAAAGAATCAAATGCTTTTTATGAATATGATATTATTTTATTCGATGTATTAGGTGATGTAGTTTGTGGCGGTTTTGCTGCCCCATTAAATTATGCTGATTATTGTATAATTATAACAGATAATGGATTTGATGCATTATTTGCAGCTAATCGTATTGCTGCTTCGGTTCGAGAAAAGGCCCGTACACATCCACTTCGATTGGCAGGACTAGTAGGAAATAGAACATCAAAACGAGATTTAATCGATAAATATGTAGAAGCTTGTCCAATGCCTGTGTTAGAAGTATTACCTCTTATCGAAGATATTCGAGTGTCTAGAGTAAAAGGCAAAACATTATTTGAAATGGTAGAATCACAACCTTCTCTTAATTATGTTTGTGATTTCTATTTAAATATAGCAGATCAAATTTTATCACAACCAGAAGGGATTGTGCCAAAAGAAGTTCCAGATCGAGAATTATTTAGCTTACTATCTGATTTTTATTTAAATCCTATTGGTGAAAATCAGGGAGAAAAAAAGCATAAAGAAAACTTACTGGATTTTACAATAATTTAAAATTTAATCTATTTTGTTCATTAGTTAAGGAATTATATCTATGTCAAATAAAATATCTGAAACTCTCACTTTTGAATGCGAAACAGGTAATTACCACACTTTTTGCCCTATTAGTTGTGTAGCTTGGTTATATCAAAAAATTGAAGATAGCTTTTTTTTGGTGGTAGGTACAAAAACATGTGGTTATTTTTTACAAAATGCTTTAGGAGTTATGATTTTCGCGGAACCTCGCTATGCAATGGCAGAATTAGAAGAAGGAGATATTTCAGCTCAATTAAATGATTATGAAGAATTAAAACGACTTTGTCTTCAAATTAAAAAAGATCGAAATCCAAGTGTTATTATATGGATTGGTACCTGTACCACAGAAATAATAAAAATGGATTTAGAAGGCATGGCACCCAAACTAGAAAATGAGCTTGGTATACCAATTATAGTAGCAAGAGCAAATGGACTAGATTATGCATCTACTCAGGGAGAAGATACTGTTTTAGCTGCTATGGCACATCGTTGCCCAGAACAAATTTTATTAATTGAAAGAAAAAAAGTAATACAAGATTCAAATATACAAAATTTATTTTCTTTTCTTTCTCTTGAAAAAAAAGAAGAAACAGCTAATAAAAGTAAAATTTTTGAAAAATTAAAAAAAAATCCTCCATTAGTTCTTTTTGGTTCTTTACCTTCTACTGTAGCTTCCCAACTTAGCTCAGAATTAAAACGTCAATCTGTTCAAGTATCGGGCTGGCTACCAGCTCAAAGATATACTGACCTTCCTTTTTTAGGTGATCAAGTTTATGTATGTGGTGTTAATCCATTTTTAAGTCGTACAGCAACAACTTTAATGAGACGCCGTAAATGTAAATTGATAGGAGCACCTTTTCCTATTGGTCCTGATGGAACGCGAGCTTGGATTGAAAAAATTTGTTCTGTATTTGGAATTAAAACCGAAGGTCTAGAAAAAAGAGAAGAACAAATCTGGGAAAATTTAAAAGATTATTTAGATTTAGTACGCGGAAAATCTGTTTTTTTTATGGGAGATAATCTTTTAGAAATATCATTAGCTAGATTTTTAATTCGTTGTGGAATGATTGTTTACGAAATTGGTATTCCTTATTTAGATAAACGATATCAAGCAGCTGAATTATTATTTTTACAAGATACATGTAAAAATATGTCCATACCTATGCCACGTATTGTTGAAAAACCTGATAATTATAATCAAATACAACGTATGCGTGAATTAAAACCTGATTTAGCAATTACTGGTATGGCGCATGCAAATCCTTTGGAAGCAAGAGGAATTAATACCAAATGGTCTGTTGAATTTACTTTTGCCCAAATTCATGGTTTTACAAATGCAAGAGATGTTCTTGAACTTGTTACCCGTCCTTTACGGCGTAATAATAATTTAGAAAATTTAGGTTGGAGTAATTTAACAAAAAAAGAAAAAAAAAATAAAATTTAATTAAGTATTTTACTTTTTAATAATTTATTAGAATTAAATAATTATGAAATTTAATAAATTATTTTTTATTCAGTTAATTAACTGAATAAAAAATAATTTATTAAATTTAACTTTTTACCTTTTTTTATCCCCCAACAAAATTAAATTAACTTTTTTATTTTATCCCACTTCTATGCCTTCAAGGAAGAAACTATTTTATTATGATAACAAACATTCCCTTACAGCTTTGTGTGCTATGGGCTTCAATATTATCATGGATAAATATTTCAAGTCCGTTGATTTTATTTGGACTATATTATGGATTTCTTACAACACTGCCTATTGGCCCTTCTCAAATTTTATCTATACGAGCTTTTCTTTTAGAGGGAAATCTAAGTGGTACTATAGCTCTAAGTGGTTTAATCTTAGGACAATTAATAATATTTTTATCAATATATTATTCACCTTTTTATATAATATTAATAAAACCTCATACAATAACTTTATTAGTTCTACCATATATTTTATTTTATTGGTATAGAATTAAAGACCTTTTAGATTACCAATCTCTACGTCCCATAGATTCAATTAATGATCCTCGAATTTATAAAGTATTTTTTGATAGTTTTATTTTTCAATTATTAAATCCTGTTCTTTTACCAAGTCCTGTATTAGCTAGATTAGTTAATCTTTTTTTTTTTCGCTATAGTAATAATTTTCTATTTTTTTTAAGTTGTTTTTTTGGTTGGTTAAGTGGTCACTTTTTTTTCTTGAATTTCATAAAAATACTTTTAGTTCGTATCGAACAAGATTCACCTGTACTTTACCTTTTAGTAAAACGTCTTATTTATCGAACATTTAGCATCTTTATTTTAGCATATTTTCTAATATATTTAGGCAGAGCTCCAGTACCACTATTTACTAAAAAATTAAATGACGAATTTCAATTTAATCAACAATTGAGATTTTCGTGGCTAAATAAACCCTGGCCTACCTTCTTTTTTGATCATCGTCGATGGAATCGACCATTACGCTATATTGAAAATAGTCGATTTAGTAATAGAAGCCCCGTAAAAAAAAAAGTATCACAATATTTTTTTGATATATCTATAAATGATGGAAAACAAAAAATATCTTTTACAGCTTTACCAAGTTTGTCTATTTTTGAAAAAGATTTAAGAAATTATTTGGATCTTTCAAAAAAACCTGTTTTATCTAATAATTTATATACAGATTGGATTAATAGTAAAAAAAAAAGAAAAGATAATTTATATTATGAGTTAAAAAATAGACTTGAAGCTTTAGACAATGGCTTTTTTATAAAAGACGTTATAGAAAAAAAAACTGGTTTATCTAATAATGAAGGAAATAATTTAACAAAAAATTACGATCCTTTTTTAAATGGGTCGTTTCGGGGAAAAACAATAATATCTAAATCTCCTTGGCTTTTAATAGAAAATCTTTATGAATTAAAAAAAAACAAAAAAATATCATATTTATCAAAAAAAGAAAATAAACTTAAATTTTGGATTTCTAACCAATGGAGAGAATTAGAACGAAAAAATTTATCATTACCTTGGGAACCACTAAATAAAGATGCACGTCGCATTTTAATTTTACTTATTCAAGGATCGAAAAATAAGAAACTTGAAACGAAATTACAACAAATTTACTTTTCAGAAGACCAAGCGCTTATTAATTTAAATAAACAAAGCACTTTTTCAGATTTAGTTACAAAATCAGATAATAAAAATTTTTTAAATAAAAAATTAACTAGAACATCCTATTTTAATTGGGAACTTGTTTTAAATTTATCTACGCGACAAAGAGCTTTATATTTTAAACAATTAGAACAAGAGAAATGGCAAGTACTAGAACGCTCTTGGAAAAATCTCTGGTTAAATAATTTAAGTAATGTTAATCAACTAAATAAAATTATTTTTTTATTAAAAAAAATATTTTATTTTAATAAAAAATTCCGACTTCAAGAAATTTCGAAAGAAATGCCACGATGGACATCTAAATTACGAAATGATAAATTCGATGTTATAGCTGGTGGAGTTACTGATATTCGTCAAAGAAAAGTAAAAAATTTAGGATATCTTATCAAAGGAAAAGATAAAAGAAGAAAAATTGTAAGACGTTTTTCACAACAATCTGATTTTCGTAGGAAATTAGTAAAAGGTTCTATGCGTGCTAGAAGACGAAAAACATTAATATGGAAAATTTTACAACTTAAAACACATTCTCCGTTTTTTTTACGAATAAATGAAAAACATATTCCTTTCAAAATTTCATTAAATAAATTTAATTTAATTTATATAAAAAATATTTTTAAAAACCCTATAGAAAAACGAAAACAAATAACACTTTTTTCAACTGGAAATAATACTAGAAATGATATTAGTATAAAAAAAACAAAAGCAGATCGTCTTGCAATAGCAAATAGATGGGATTTTCCATTAGCGCAGTGGGGAAGAAGTTGGTTATTGATTATTCAATCACATTTTAGAAAATATTTAATATTACCTATATTAATAATATTTAAAAATATTATTCGTTTGATATTATTTCAAACTCCTGAATGGAGTGAAGATTGGGATGAATGGAAGAAAGAAATTTATATAAAATGTACTTATGATGGTACTGAAGTTTCAGAAAAAGAATTGCCCGAACAATGGCTTAGAGATGGTCTTCAAATAAAAATTATATATCCTTTTAATTTAAAACCTTGGCATAATTTACGATTTAAAACAAATAAAGAAAAAAATATATTGAATTCTTTAAATAATGAAGAAAAAATTTCAAATAATTTATTGAATGCTAATAAAAGTTTTGTTAAAAATAGAAAAAAAAAAATTAATTATAGTTATTTAACAGCTTGGGGTTTTCAAACCAATGCACCTTTCGGAGACATTAAAAAGAAGTCTTCATTTTGGAAACCAATTCGTAGAGAATTGGTAAAAAGATGGAAAAAAAATATTTTATTAAAATTTAATAAAATTTATTTTAATTTTTTGTTTCTAAAAAAAAAAATTACTATTAATTTTGTTAATACTAAATTAATTAATAGAAAGTTGGAAAAAAAAATAAAGTTAGATACTAAAATTATAAATAATTATGAACTTCCTTTAGACCATGATGAAAATAATAAAATTTTAAAAGAACAAATTATATCGAAATTTAACAAAAATATTTTATCAGAAAATAAAATTAAAAATAAATCTAAAATTTTGATAAATATTAAAAAATTGAAAAAATTAAAAGATTTAAAAAAATACAAAATTAAAGAAATAACTGAAAAAAGTGGCTTGGATAAAATAAAATTTTCTAATAAATTAGAAAATAAAAATAAAATATATATTAATAATAAAAAAAAAATTATTGAAATTAGATACCAAATTCGAAAATATTGTAAAAAAAATATTAAAATAATAAAAAAATGTTCATATTTAATAAGAATAAAATTTAATAAAATAAATAAAAATGTTTTAAATTTATATATTTATTTTATTCGATTTAATATTAATTTAATATTAAGAATTAAACAAAATTTAATAAAAAAAAATTGGAATTTCTCAAAAATTTCTCAAATTGATTATAAAAAAAATAAAATTAATTATGAATATGCAAATAACTTTAATCAAGAAAATATTTTGTTAATGTCTCAAGTATACTTATTTCATAAAATTTGGCAAACAAAAACAATAAACAAATATAATTTTAAAAATTTATTAAAAAATTGGACATTAAATTTTATTTTGAAAAAAGAAATAAAAAATAATTTAAAAAAAAAAGAAATTTTTCCTATAATAGAAGTTGAAAATTTGAAAGAAAAAAATTTGAAAAAATTGTTACAAAAATTTGATAGATATCATATATCTTCACAAATATGGTATACGATAATACCGAAAGAATGGAAAAATAAGGTTACTCATCACTGGATGAACAAAGTAAAAAAAGACTTTAAAGTTTCAGAAAAACAAACAAAAATTTCAATTTTATCTAAAAAAAAAAACTTTTCTTATAAATTAGTTATAAATCCTTTATTAGAACAAAATAAAAAATTAAATAAACAATATAAATCTAATTATTTATGTTATAGCTATCTTGATTTTGAAAAAGTACCTGATTTTATAAAATTAGCAAAAAACAAAAAAACTGTATTTAATAAAGAAATTTCACAAACATTAGAAAATAAAAGAAATATTTATATTAAATCTAATTTAGTTCTATGGTTAATTCCACCATTTCTAGAGAAAAAAAATGTAACTAAGATAGAAAAACTAGACATACCTAAAATTTCTTTGTTAAAGCAAAAAAATAAAAAAAATATTCAAAATAAGAAATTACTTCGCGAAAGAGAGCGCCATCAAACTATTCGTCAATGGAAATGGAAATCAAAAAATGTAGAAAAAAAATTTAAAGAACTAGGAGATATGGCTTCTCTTATGACTTTCATGCAAGATCAAGAAAATTTTATTTCACTTTCTGCTAAAATGCGTGAAAATTTAAATTTATTTCGTCTTCTTTTTTGCAGAGATGTAGGTATAAATAAATTAACAATTAATTCTGAACATCGTATACCACGTGTACTCGATGATGAAATTTTAATGTATAAAGTAGTAAGTGTTTTTTTTAAATCAAAAGTAAGATTTAAAAAAGTTTTGAATTTTAAAAGTTTAAATGAATCTACATCACGGATAGATTTTTTTCAAAATAATATAAAAACAAGTTTTAAATTAATTAATCTTGAAGATATTATGCTTTCAAGACATTGTAAAGAATTGAAAGTATTAAATCTTTTATATTTAAATAAAAATAAAACTTCTAATTTAGATAAATATTTTGTAAAAAAAAATGAGGAAAAACGAATAAAATTACATAAAATTCGGGATGAAAATCAAAGTTTGATAATTAAACATTTTCTTTGGCCTAGTTTTCGATTAGAAGATTTGGCATGTATTAATAGATTTTGGTTTAATACAAATAATGGGAGTCGGTTTACTATGTTAAGAATTCGTATGTATACTTAAAAGTTTCTAATTGTTGAGAAATTCTTGGTTATAACCAAAAATTTCTCATTATTTCTATTTTTTATAAATTTATTTAAAAATTTAAGTTTTTATTTTTTTTTTTTTACTTATAATAATAAAGAATAAAGACTATTAATTAACTATAATCTATTATTAATTATTTTAAAATAATATAATTTAGGAGCAGTACTTTTATGTCCAAAAAACTATATAGTGGTTCATCACTATTTTCTAAAGAACAATCAGGATCTATGGAATTTCAAATATCACATTTAACTAATAGGGTTTTAAAACTGACAGATCATTTAAAATGGCATAACAAAGATTATTCATCTCAAAGAGGCTTATGGAAAATCTTAGGAAAACGTAAGCGTCTTTTAAGTTACTTATCGCAAACAAATTTAACAAGTTATGAAAATTTAATAAATAAATTAAATATTCGTAAATTAAAAATTCGTTAATTTTTTTTATATTTTTAGCTATTTTTTTATAATGAATGAAAAGGAGCGTCATATATGACCATGCTTGCTATGAAAACGAAATCCATGATAGTAAGTATGGGTCCTCATCATCCATCAATGCATGGTGTTCTTCGACTTATGATCACTTTAGATGGGGAGAACGTCATTGATTGTGAACCTATATTAGGTTATTTACATAGGGGTATGGAAAAAATTGCTGAAAATAGAACAATTGTTCAATATCTTCCGTATGTTACACGATGGGACTACTTAGCTACAATGTTTACAGAAGCTATAACTGTAAATGCACCAGAGAAACTAACAAATATTCAGGTTCCAAAAAGAGCTAGTTATATCAGAATTATCATGCTGGAATTAAGTCGTATAGCTTCTCATTTATTATGGCTTGGACCTTTTATGGCCGATATTGGTGCACAAACTCCTTTTTTTTATATCTTAAGAGAAAGAGAAATGATATATGATTTATTTGAAGCAGCTACAGGCATGCGAATGATGCATAATTATTTTCGTATTGGAGGGGTTGCTGTCGATTTACCCTATGGCTGGATAGATAAATGTTTAGATTTTTGTGATTACTTTTTACCCAAGGTTGATGAATATGAAAAGCTTATTACACAAAATCCTATTTTTTTGAAACGAGTAGAAGGCATAGGGATTATTGAAAGAGAAGAAGCTATAAATTGGGGTTTATCCGGACCTATGTTACGCGCTTCGGGAGTTCAGTGGGATCTTCGTAAAGTAGATCATTACGAATGTTATGATGAATTAGATTGGCAAGTACAATGGCAAAAAGAAGGTGATTCATTAGCTCGTTATTTAGTACGCGTCGGAGAAATGAAAGAGTCAATAAAAATAATTCAGCAAGCGTTAAAATCAATTCCTGGAGGACCTTACGAAAATTTGGAAGCTCGACGGTTTCAGCGAGGAAAAAAATCAGAATGGAATAATTTTGAATATCAATTTATTAGTAAAAAGCCTTCTCCTACATTTAAACTACCAAAACAAGAGCATTATATTAGAGTAGAAGCTCCCAAAGGAGAATTAGGTATTTTTTTAATAGGAGATGATAGTGTTTTTCCCTGGAGATGGAAAATTCGCCCACCCGGTTTTATTAATTTACAAATTCTTCCTCAATTAGTAAAAGGAATGAAATTAGCAGATATTATGACAATATTAGGTAGTATAGATATTATTATGGGAGAGGTTGATCGTTAACATGATTTTTACTACTAATCTTAAAGAACAAGTTATTAATTTTTTTTATTCGTTAAGTTTATCTAAAGAATTTTTTAATTTAATATGGGTTATTTTTTCAATTCTTATTCTTTTGTTAGCAATTACAATAGGTGTATTAGTTTTAGTATGGTTAGAGAGAAAAATATCTGCAGGAATACAACAACGTATTGGACCTGAATATGCTGGTCCTTTAGGAATAATTCAAGCTTTAGCAGATGGTTTTAAATTATTATTAAAAGAAGATATTATTCCATCTAAAGGAGATATTTTATTATTTAATATTGGGCCGGCAATAGTTGTTATACCAGTATTTTTAAGTTATTTAGTAATTCCTTTCGGTCATAATATTATTTTAGCTGATCTTAATATAGGTGTTTTTTTTTGGATTGCCATTTGTAGCATTGCGCCTCTGGGACTTCTTATGGCAGGATATGGATCTAATAATAAATATTCTTTTTTAGGTGGTCTTCGAGCAGCAGCTCAATCTATTAGCTATGAAATTCCTTTAGCTTTATGTGTGTTATCTATATCTCTACGTGTGATTCGTTAAAATAATTTTTCAAATTCAATTTTAGTAAATAAGTTTTTTTCTTATTTTAACTAAAAAAACTAAATTGTCATATGGGTCAAATAAAACAGCTTTTCAATTTGCAGTTATAAAATTTAATCCCATCCTCTATATACAAGAGTGAAAGCATGCAAAACAATTAAAAAATGTACCCCAGGTTCAGATTAGTTATTGAGACCTGATAGCGGGAGCAAAAGATAAAATATATGAAAAATTTATTATTATATTTTTATTGTATACATAATCGAGCAAAAATAAATGGTTAGAAACACAAAAATACATAACAGATTAGTATAAAATAATTTTATAGATAACCAAAATTTATTAAAATACAATAAGGATTTAGCATTAGTAGAAATGGGTAAAAAGTATTTCCTTATAAAATCAATCTGAAGTATAGCCCTATTTATTAAAAGGAAATGACTATTAGGAACGAAGTAATCCTTTTACAATTCTCATTTAGAATATAGTAGAAATAATTAGAGTTAGTACTAACAATAGTTTGTAAAGGCTGAGATAGATTCCAAAGCATTTATTATTATAGCAAACAGAATCTCAGTGACTAAATTAATAAAAATTTTTTTGTGATAAAAATTATAAAATTTTGATTGACATAACCATTGAGGAGCCGTATGACGCTAAAGTTTCATGTACGGTTTTGAAATAGAGATATTAACAGTAATGTCAAATCGACTAGAATTATCTAATAGTTTAAGTACCGTTGATATCGTTGAAGGACAGTCAAAATATGGGTTTTGGGGGTGGAATTTATGGCGTCAACCTATTGGTTTTTTAGCTTTTTTTATCGCCTCTCTAGCAGAATGTGAAAGATTACCTTTTGATTTACCAGAAGCAGAAGAAGAATTAGTTGCAGGTTATCAAACAGAATATTCAGGTATAAAGTTTGGATTATTTTATGTTGCTTCTTATTTAAATCTATTAGTTTCTTCATTATTTATAACAATTCTTTATTTAGGTGGATGGCATTTTTCTATTCCATTCATATCAAATTCTAATTATTTAGAATGGAATTTTAATATTGGAACTAGTCAGATTATTAACGTAATAATAGGAATTACTATTGTGTTAATTAAAGCTTATTTATTTCTATTCGTTTCTATTATGACAAGATGGACATTACCTAGAGTAAGAATGGATCAATTATTAGATCTAGGGTGGAAATTCCTTTTACCTATTGCACTAGGTAATTTATTATTAACAGCTTCTTTTCAAGTTCTTTTATTATAAATATTTTACTCTATAAAATTATTTAATCTTTGAAACGACATAAAATAAAAAAAAAATATATATATGTTTAAAGGATATCTAATAATATGTTTACTATGTTAAATAGGCTTCAAAACTATAGTGAACAAGCAATACAAGCAACACGGTATATTGGTCAAGGTTTTATAGTAACTTTAGATCATATGAATCGTTTACCAATAACTATTCAATACCCTTATGAAAAATTAATTCCATCGGAACGCTTTCGTGGACGTATTCATTTCGAGTTTGATAAGTGTATTGCCTGCGAAGTATGTGTTCGTGTATGTCCAATAAATTTACCTGTTGTTGATTGGGAATTGAAAAAAGAAGTGAAGAAAAAACAATTGAAAAATTATAGTATTGATTTTGGAGTTTGTATATTCTGCGGAAATTGTGTTGAATATTGTCCGACAAATTGCTTATCCATGACTGAAGAATATGAACTTTCAATTTATGATCGTCATGATTTAAATTATGATCAAATTGCTTTAGGACGATTACCTATTTCCGTAATCGAAGATTCCACGATTCAAACTATTTCAAATTTAAATTATTTATTTGAAGGAAATAAAGAAAGTTATTCAAATTTAAAAAATATTACAAATTTTTTGGATTAAATTAAAAAAAAAACTTTGTTTATATGTAAATATATTTATATATATTATTTTTTAGGTTAGTAAATCAGAACAATAGAAAAAGGATTTAAATTTATTGTGAATATAATTGAATTATCTGAGCCACTCCATAAAACTATTTTTTTTCTTTTAGAAATAGGTATCATATTCGGAAGTTTAGGAGTAGTACTACTTAATAATATAGTTTATTCAGCGTTTTTCTTAGGACTAGTTTTCTTTTGTATATCTCTTTTATATTTTGCATTAAATGCTGATTTTGTAGCTGCCGCACAAATTTTAATTTATGTAGGGGCTGTAAATGTTTCAATCGTATTTGCTGTAATGTTAATTAATAAACCACATTCTTTAAAAATTTGGCCCTCTTGGACTATAGGCGATAAATTTACCTTTTTAATTTGTTTGATTCTGTTTTCATTGTTAGTTACTATAATTTCAAATACACCATGGTTTAATATTACTTTAATCACAGAATCAAAAACTTTATTAGAAATTGATTTTACAAAAAATGTTCAACGTATTGGCTATCTCTTATTAACCCAATTTTTATTGCCATTTGAACTTCTTTCTATACTTCTTCTGGTTGCTTTAATAGGCGCAATTGTTATAGCCCGTCGAGAAAATTTGATTAGAACAAAGGAAAAAAAAAAATTACAAATAGAAAAAAATCCTAGAGTTTTTTGATATTTTTTTAGTTCATAAGGAGATTCTTTAATGCTTGAACATGTACTTAATTTAGGTGCTTATCTATTTCGTATTGGTATTTTCGGATTAATAACAAGTCGGAATATGGTCCGAGCACTTATGTGTATAGAATTAATTTTTAATGCTGTTAATATAAATCTTATTACTTTTTCCAATTCTTTTGATACTCAAGAAACAAAAGGTGAAATTTTTGTTATGTTTATTATAGCCATTGCAGCCGCTGAAGCTGCTATTGGATTAGCTATTGTTTTAGCTATTTATCGTAATAAAAATTCAACTCGTATTGATCAATTTAATTTATTAAAATGGTAATTAATTTACTTAGTTATTAAAAAATGGCTACATTTTTTTAACTAATATTAATTTTTTTTTGATTAAAAAAAAAAATTTTATATAATAATATTATATTATAACTTTACTAAATTTAAGGCTTTTAACAATATATTGGAGTTTAGAAAATTAATGGCACATTCAGTAAAAATTTATGATACATGTATTGGTTGTACCCAATGTGTAAGAGCGTGTCCTACAGATGTATTAGAAATGGTACCTTGGGATGGATGTAAAGCTAATCAAATTGCTTCTGCTCCTAGAACAGAAGATTGTGTTGGTTGTAAACGATGTGAATCTGCTTGTCCAACAGATTTTTTAAGTGTACGTGTTTATTTAGGAGCCGAAACTACTCGAAGTATGGGCCTATCATATTAAGCAAAAAAAATTAAAAAAAAAAATTTAAATCTTTTTTTACCCATACTCAAAAATTTGAGTATGGGGTTTTTTTATTTAAAGTTTTTTATTTTTATCATGAGTAACTTTCCTTGGCTAACTATACTTGTTCTTCTACCTGTATCTGCAGGTTTTTTAATTCCATTATTTCCCATCAAAGGAAATAATATTATTCGATGGTACACCCTAGGTGTTTGTTTAGTAGAATTTCTTTTAATAACTTATGTATTTTGTTATCATTTCAAATCTGATAATCCATTTATTCAATTAAAAGAAGATTATAGTTGGATTAATTTCCTTGATTTTCATTGGAGAGTAGGAATTGATGGTCTTTCAATTGGACTTATTTTATTAACAGGTTTTATTACTACTTCAGCTACTTTAGCTGCTTGGCCTATTACCAGAAATCCACGATTATTTTATTTTCTAATGCTCGCAATGTATAGTGGTCAAGTAGGATTATTTGCTTCTCAAGATATTTTACTCTTTTTTTTTATGTGGGAATTAGAATTAATTCCAGTTTATTTACTTTTATGTATATGGGGAGGAAAAAGACGATTATATGCTGCTATAAAATTTATTTTATATACAGCTGGCGGTTCCATTTTTATTTTAATGGGAGCTTTAAGTATGGGATTTTATGGTACTAATCAATTAACATTGGATTTACAAAATTTATCTAATAAATCATATCCTATAGAATTAGAAATAATATTGTATTTAGGATTTTTTATTGCCTATGCCGTTAAATTACCAATATTTCCTTTGCATACTTGGTTACCAGATACTCATGGAGAAGCACATTATAGCACATGTATGCTTTTAGCCGGAATACTTTTAAAAATGGGAGGATATGGAATAATTCGAATTAATATGGAATTATTACCTCATGCTCATTCTATTTTTGCACCGTGGATCATAATAATAGGAGCAATTCAAATTGTTTATGCAGCACTTACTTCTTTCAGTCAACGCAATTTAAAACGAAGAATTGCTTATTCTTCAATCTCACATATGGGTTTTGTACTTATTGGTATTGGTTCTATGACAGATCTAGGTCTTAATGGAGCTATTTTACAAATGATTTCTCACGGATTAATTGGTGCTGCACTTTTTTTCTTAGCTGGAATAAGTTATGATAGAACACGGACTCTTTTTCTTGAGCAGATGGGAGGAACCGCTATTTATATGCCCAAAATATTTACTATGTTTAGTAGTTTTTCAATGGCATCATTAGCATTACCCGGAATGAGTGGTTTTTTAGCAGAGTTTTTAATTTTTTTAGGGATAATTATTAGTCACAAATATTCTTTTAGTTTCAAAATACTTATTACAATAATAGAAGCGATTGGAATAATATTAACTCCTATTTATTTATTATCTATGTTACGTCAAATGTTTTATGGATATAAATTTTCTAAATTTTTAATTTTTTCTAAAATAGATGCAGGACCACGCGAAATTTTTATTTTAATTTGTCTAATTTTTCCCGTTATAGGTATTGGTATTTATCCCAACTCAGTTTTATCTTTATGGAGTAGTAAAGTAAATTTTCTTTTATCTAAATTCATTTTTTAAATTTAGATAAAAAAATAATATTTAATCTCATGAAAACTTGATTGTAATAAATTTTTTTATTAATTAAATTTATTTCAAATAGTTAAACGATATAAAAATATTTTTTCATTTAACTATTTGAAGTTAATTTAATTTTTTAACTTTTAATAAATTATTTAAATTATAAAATATATTATATTTTTATTTAATAGATTTTTATTTAAATACCGCCACTCGGACTCGAACCGAGATGCGTTAGCACTGCTTCCTAAGAGCAGCGTGTCTACCAATTTCACCATGGCGGCTTATTAAAAATAAATATAACATAATTTATATTAAAAGGTCAATCTTTTTTATAAAATTAAATAATATATAAATTATTTTAAACTAACTTTAAAACAAAATTAATGGAGCATAGCGTGTTTGGTAACGTACCATCTTGGGGTGATGGAGATCGTGGGTTCAAATCCCGCTGCTCCAAAAAAAAATTACAAAATTTGTAAATTTTTTATTTTAATATTCAAGATAGTTTCATTTATTTTTAACTAAATGAAACTATCTATTTTTTATTAAATATATTTTTATTAAATGTTTTTAGTTTTTTTTATAACAAAATTTAATTTTATGTTAAAGTAGTTACTTCTAAAAAAAAAAATTTATTACAAGTTTTGTCTTGAAGGATATACTTTTGTACTTATATAATCAATCTTTATTTATTAAAATTTTTATAGGATCTTATTGAGAGGGTTTAGAATTTTTTTCATTTGTTACGTAATAAAAGCTTTTTGAACGACCTGTTAGAATAGATTGAGCTAATGAAAAAGCCTTTAATCTAGCTTGATTTGCTTTTTCTTTCCATATAGTTTCACGAATTTTTTTTTTTGACTTAGAAGTACGTTTTTTTGGAACTGCCATAAATAAAAACTCCTTTTAATTGTAGATTTTTAACTTTTTTTTTCATTTATATCTAACTTCTTATTCCCAAAAAATTTTTATATTTATTTATTTATACAATTCTTTTCCATTTAAACAAATAGAATCTACAACAAATCGAGCTGAAATTTGTCTATGTCCAAATTTACGTCGTGTCTTTTTTTTCGAATTCATTTTATAAACAGTAATTTTATTTTCAAGATGTGAATGTAAAATTCTTCCTTTTACTATTGCATTTTTTAACCAAGGTTGTCCAATATTAATAGTAGTTTTATCACGAATCATTAATACTCGATAAATCAATATTTTAGTATTAGAACTTAAGCTTTTTGTTCTTAATGGAGCAAAATGACGAATATCATAAAATCTTCCTGGTTCTACTCGGAGCTGTTCACCTCCGGTTTCAATGATGGCATACATATTCATTATGAGATTTATTGTAAATAGTAAATGAGAAAAAAATTATTATAAATTAAAAAAAAGACAAATTAATTAAATTTAATAAATAAAATAATTCATTTTAATTATTTTAATTTTTGTAAAACGTTTATAAAAAAAAAATTTAATATTATTAAAAATCTATCTCTTAGTTTAGAAACTATATATAATATCTTATTACTTTAATAATAATAAATAATTTTTTTTTTAATTTATCTTGTTTAATAATTTATTTTTTTTAATTTGTAAAGTAATTCTAATTAATATTTTTAATGGATAGGATAAAAATCCTAAACTTTTTCTTTGTTTTTAAGTCTATTTTTTTTCTTAATCTAGTTAATTATAAACTAGAAATTAAAAAAAAATAAGATTTTTTATTATATAAAAAATTTATTTATGGAATTTATATATCAATTTATTTGGATTATACCTTTTCTTCCATTTTTTACTTCTATTTTAATAGGATCAAATTTGCTTTTTTTTCCAAAATCAACGAAAAGTCTTCGTTATATATGGGCTATTTTTAGTATAGTAGTATTATTTATAGCTATGATCTTTTCTTTTACTATTCTATGGCAACAATTTATTAATAATACTATTCATCAATATTTATGGTCTTGGATTTTTGATAAACAGATTGATTTTAAAATAGGGTTTTTAATTGATCCCCTCACTTCTATTATGTTAGTCTTAATCACTACTGTAGGAGTTCTTGTTATGATTTATAGTGATAGTTATATGTCCCATGACCAAGGATATGTAAGATTTTTTGCATATTTAAGTTTATTTACGGCTTCAATGTTAGGTTTAGTACTTAGTCCCAATTTAATCCAAATTTATATTTTTTGGGAATTAGTCGGAATGTGTTCTTATTTATTAATAGGTTTTTGGTTTACGAGACCTAGTGCAGCTAATGCTTGTCAAAAAGCTTTTATAACAAACCGTATAGGAGATTTTGGATTATTATTAGGTATTTTGGGTTTTTATTGGATAACTGGCAGTTTCGAATTTGAAACTTTATTCAAACGATTTAATGAATTACTTATTAACAATGAAGTTAATTTATATTTTGCTAGTTTATGTGCCCTTTTTTTATTTTTAGGACCAATTGCAAAATCTGCTCAATTTCCACTGCATG